TCTCTTTCCATGTCTTCAGATACAACCCATAAGGGTTTGCCCGTTCTTTGTACATAAACCTTTGTGAGGGTTTCGCGTAGTTTCAGCAGTTCTTCCGCTTCCAGGACAAATTCTCCCGTTTGTGCCTCATAAAAAGAACTAGCAGGTTGATGGATCATTACCCTGATGATATAACAGTTCTCTATCTCGCGTGATGAAACGAAGAGAAAAGAAAGAAAGATAAAGAATAATAGGAAAAAAAAGATAGAATTGAACAACCGTACGGGCATTATCTTTTGTGCATTGCATACGGCTCTACAATAAAATTGACCCTTACCTTCCATTGAAGAAAGAGAAAAATAGAATCTATCAGACCCAGATGGATAAATGATCAAATTGCCACCCTTCCTTTCAGAGGAGTTAAAAAATACTATGATGGCTCCGTTGCTTTCTATTTTTAAATTGATTCTTTTTTTTGTCTTTGATTCAGCAATCCCAAAGTTTCTTTTTGATCCAATCAAATAAGGAAAAATCTTGTTTTTTTTTTCGCCCTCTTTTTTTATAACATAAATATTGTTAAGAGTCCTTCGATGTGAAAACAAAAAAGTTTGTGACGCTGAACTGGACTCCCGATAGATAAGAGAAATCGGAAATACCTTTTATCTCATACTACTCTCTCGATACATAATCGAATCTTTTGAAAAAAAAAACAAGACAAAAATTTTGCATATCGAATTCGAAGTGCCATGCTATTATTACTTAATATTCATATGGCGAAGGCATAGTCTTCTTTTTTCTCTCAAATAAAAAAAACCTCATTGGCGCCAAGCGTGAGGGAATGCTAGACGTTTGGTAATTTCTCCTCCAACCAAGATAAAAGATCCCATTGATGCGGCTAATCCCATGCATATTGTATGGACATCTGGTCGCACAAATTGCATAGTATCGTAAACAGCTACTCCAGGTATTACCCATCCGCCAGGAGAGTTTATAAACAAATACAGATCTTTGGTATCATCCTCGATACTGAGATATACCATAAGACCAATAAGTTGATTCGAGAGCTCGCTATCAACTTCTTGGCCTAAAAAAAGTAATCTTTCTCGATAAAGTCGGTTGATTAGGGTAAAATTGTATCCCTTAGGAACCGTACATGCACCTTTTGACGCATACGGTTCAAAAAAAAATTGCGAAAAAAAAAGAATCAATGTATAGATTCAAGTCCTCTTTCTTTGTTCCTATTCTTTTTTCATAGCAGGTTTTTTCTGACTTCTAATGAAAGGACTTTTTCTTCGATTTTTCAATAAAGACGAATTTGAACTTCTTTCTTCCTTATAATAGAAAAAAAGTCACTAAACTTATCGAATTAACTTCTCATTGATGTATTGTTTCATCGAGATTCAATCCAAATCACGATGGTATTTTCTTGTTCCTGAATGGGTCTCTTTCATCTTTTTAGGTTTATGCTCTACTCCGGGTAAAGATCCGCCCGATTTTGATTTGCACATATAGGACAAATCTTCCCATTACCATTTCTTTTTGTTATGACTTTCTTTTTTTTTTTTTCAATTCATTTCATACCTTTCACCAAGTATTTAGTTTGAGATTCCCTCGCTTGACAAATAGGATCTCTTTACAAATACCAAACAGGAATCATTTATGATACAAGTAGTAATCATAGATATATTACCAATTGGGTTTTTTCTAAACGGAGCCTGGATACTTCATTTTTTAGTCCAACCAAGCCAACCATAAATTATTCTAATTGATAATAGTAATGTGAATCCCCCCAAACAATGGATCTAATTGCGCTTCACGCTCCAAATTTTTGATGATTCAATTTATCTTTCTTGGGCGAAACAGAGGATATCTCGATCGGGGGAGAGAACGGGGAAATCCCATATGACCCAATATATCTGACAAGTCGCACTATACGTCAACCCAAGCTGCATCTTCCTCTCCAGGACTTCGGAAAGGTACTTTTGGAACACCAATAGGCATTAATTGAAAGAAAAAAGAACTAAGTACTATATTTTACTTTGATGTGGAAACGTAACAACATTATTTTATTGTCTTTATAATATTGGTTTTATCGTATTTATTTTATCCATAGATTAGAAAAATTCATAAAGAAAGACAAAAGAAGAAATAAAGGAAAATTTTGACGAATAGGGCCTTCTAATGAGGAATAAGGAAGGACACATTTACTGATAGAAAATGGTATCAACCACCCATTGCGTATTGGTACTTATCGGGTATAGAATAAATCTGCTTCTCTTTGTTCCTACGAATAGAATTGTTTCATTATTACCAATAGAATAGAACAAATAGTAACCCTTGTTCAGTGGATTATTTCAGAACAAGGGGAGTCCATAGAATAGTCATAGTATAGCTTTTCCAATGCAATAAAGTTACGTAGTGTCTATTTATCTTTGATAAAGAGGTATTTTCCATGGGTTTACCTTGGTATCGTGTTCATACCGTTGTATTGAATGATCCCGGTCGGTTGCTTTCCGTTCAT